TTCCAGATTGCTTATCGTTGAATGAAAGTGAAAGAAATGAAGTTTAACTCCCTCGCCTTTTCCGGCAAACCAATCATTCCCCGAAAGGCTCCTATTTTTCTTTCGTATTACTTATTTTTTTCTATTTTTAGAATTCTAAAGTGGCGATTGGAATGAACAATTTTCAAATTCAAATGATGAATCAAAAAATTCTATGGCATTCTGAAAGACGGAAAGATCCTTCTGATCGAGTCATATCATTCCATTATATTGACAATTTCAAAAAACTGTTCATACTATGAACATAGTATAATGGCGGTCGGGCAAGTATGCCCCCATCGTCTAGTGGTTCAGGACATCTCTCTTTCAAGGAGGCAGCGGGGATTCGACTTCCCCTGGGGGTAGGGTACTACGAAAGGAAGTTGATTGTGGATTATCAATAAATACTGAAATAGATTCTTCCTGGGTCGATGCCCGAGCGGTTAATGGGGACGGACTGTAAATTCGTTGGCAATATGTCTACGCTGGTTCAAATCCAGCTCGGCCCAATAATTCGCCGATCCACCATGAAATGATGTAACCATTTGTTGTTCTCCGGAAATGCCCAATGTGCTCTGATACGGAAGAATGAAAATCTGATACATCCCTCTACCGCTATTTATTTACGTAATTTTTCCACAAATTCTGATCTTGCTAATGATCTAGATTCATATCAAGATCTGTAAGTATAAAGTCTAAATAATTTTTTCATTGAAAGATTTATTTTCAATCGATTTGGTAATAACGAACAGATTACTAGGAATCCGTGTCGATCTTGCTAAAGTGCATATCCATATAGATATCAATATATCAGTCCCGCCTCTACCAGTTAGAACAAGACAATTCTAATCTAAAATCGAAATAGAAAGGGTTTGAATGAAATTGTAAGAATGCTTTACACTTTTTTTTCCTGGGATTGTAGTTCAATTGGTCAGAGCACCGCCCTGTCAAGGCGGAAGCTGCGGGTTCGAGCCCCGTCAGTCCCGATGGATAGAAATCCAATAAAAAAATACATCAATTCATTTCTTCTGTGAAAGGAAGTCAAAATAACAAACAGAATCTCATTCCTAACAGTCTCTTTTTTTAGTAAAGGTTCTGCCGAAGAAAGAAAACAAATTTTTACAATAAAAAAAAAAAGTAAAGGAATTTTTGATTGGATCAGAAATCCAATTTTGAATTTGGTATGGATAAAAGATCTTCCTATGTTATACTATTCAATTCTTGACGATGAATCGATTTGATAGCTCAGATATTGTTATTCATGATATTGATCCGATTCGATATCATCGAGATGTAATTTATACTATTGAATTTACCGACGAAAGATTTATCATCTCTATGGGATTAAATCCCGAGTTATTGCGAATTAAAGAGAAATCAAACGATGAGATTATGGAAGTAAATATTCTCGCATTTATTGCTACTGCACTGTTCATTCTAGTTCCTACTGCCTTCTTGCTTATAATTTACGTAAAAACTGTAAGTCAAAGTGATTAATTTGACTTAAATTTAACTTCTTAGTTCTTATCAATGCAATGATGGAAGAAAAAAATGAATAAGTATTTCAATTTCGCGTCTTACTCTTAAATGAAATGATCGGATTAGAATCAGCAGTATTCTATGAAATCTGATAGTATGGTAGAAAGAAAAAAAAATCTATTTCTTTCTACCATATTATCTATTATTGTAGTGTATAAAAATTACTCTATAAAAATAGAGGTTTAATATGGATCAATTTACAATATCTATCTTCATATATATAGAAGATCAATCATATATATGTAATGTACATAGCGTCCCAATTTTTTTCTTTGTTTCATCTATTTGATTTGTATTGGTTCCAATCAACCTGAAATAATCAAAAGGCAACTCTTATTCTTCCGATTCGAATTTATAGATTTCTGATTATTTTCAAGACCAATCCCGGTATCATATTAAAAAAAAACGAAAAAAAAAATCTTTTTAGCATTCCGAAGAGGTAATGGATTAAATAGTTGACAGATGATCCAGGGGTTCTATGGGAAACTTTTTCCTATTTCAATTAGTAAAACCCAAATAATAAAACAAGCGTTAAGCACGTAATATGTGACTCGCCTAAGGCAAGGGCAATATCTTATTGTGTGTAGTATCTCCTTAGACAACTACTATGTCTATCTTGTTTCCTATAGCCTATAGAAAGTGTGTATCCGCTTAATAACTAATAAAAAAAAGGATTTCTTTTCTCTTTGAAAAAAGTTGAAAGGGGGAATAAAAAACGGGTTCCGCGGTTCCTCATTGTCCATATATAACTTTGGTAAGCGCCAGTTCATCGAAATCTAAATTTTAGAAAGAATGCGGTTGAAATAAATTTCCTATTATTTGTATTCCCTTGACTTTAAAAATACGAACATGGAAATAATTCAAATATTTGTTTAATTGAAAGAGTCTTTTCTATTTCTATATTATCCATAGAATACATTACTCCATTTGAATACACTATAATTCCGAAATGCAGATATTTTTGAATTAAATTGAATTAATGAATTAAATATCAAAATTCAAAAAAAAATTTCAGAACCCCAATTGATAAGGTTTTATTTTTTGTTTTTTCCCTCAACTCAATTAGGTAGTACCTTTAGAGTCCACTTCTTCCCCATACTACGAGGGAAAGGGAAAATGTAAAGACTACCATTAAAGCAGCCCAAGCGAGACTTACTATATCCATCTAAATTATGTCTCCTATCTCTATCAATATGAAGGAATTATTTCATTATTGTTCACTAATTATTATAGTATTATTCACTAATAATAGTGGAATTGCTGGCACAGAGTCAAAAAGGGATTCTGGCCTAACATCATTGACGAAAGAATCCAATAAATCAAATTAAAACATCTAAAAGTTCTTATATGATTTCTAGTATAATCAGAAAACATTAAGCACAAACAAAATATCCGGAGACACCCTTGGAAGTATTAAGGGAATGAATGTTACTAACAGGTAGGAATAATAAGACCTATGCTTTATTTTGTTGCCCTCCATTTCATTAAATATAGAATCAAGATAGAGCACTTCCTCCCGATTATCTCTGTAAAACAATCGGAAGACAGCCGATTAAATTATTTCACTAGGGTTACCGAAAAGAAAGAATTTTTTTTACTTTTTTGATTTTCTTTTTAATTACTCAATTTATATTAAATACAAAAATGAATATTTAAATTCTTTTTGAATTTAATAGAATATTATTTAATATATTATATAGAATTCTAAAACTAAAATAAATATGAAATCAAAAAGAAATAAATAATAAAATAAAAAAAAGAAAGCCAATTAGCTATTCAATCTAACTAATATTGAATAAATGCCGGAGCGCTCATATACTTTCATGAGTCTGTATACAAAGTTTATTCCGCTCCTTCCCCAACTAAAGACGGACACTACATTAGTAGTGGAGTGGAAGGACTATCATATCAAGATTTACCGATTCCTTTTCACTACTAGAATCTTTCTTGAATCCGATCCGCAAGGATTTGTAGTATTTTAAAGAATAAAACCTGCGGATGCCTAGAATTTAGAATCAAGCAAGTCTCAAGAGTCCTTTTCCTCCGCTTGCTTCTGCTGGAAAAAAATTGTCAAGTTTTATATCAACAAAATAGAATAAGCTATTTTGTCGATCAGGCGACACCCGGATTTGAACTGGGGAAAAAGGATTTGCAGTCCCCCGCCTTACCGCTCGGCCATGCCGCCAAAATGATACAAAATAAATATATGAGAATACCCCCCCAAAACCAAAAAGGGGGTTCCAAACTTCTTTTTTTTTTTTATTTGTTTGTATCTTCAATTCTGTTTTCTTTAATCCCATTCTTAAAAGAGACCCTTCCCCCCTTTTTTCTATTGAAAAACCAACGTGCACTTTCAGTCAAAAAAGCTAAAATTCAGGACAAATCGGAACCATTAACTATTAATTCATGAACGATTCTTGAATTTGAATTCAAAAAAAAAAGTTTTTTCCTAATGAGATAAGAAAATCCAAATTGAGACATAACTAATCAGTATTTATTTTTCAAGAAAAAAAATCCTTTTCCATTTCAATTATAACAGCAATTATCAGTATATGTAAACCCTAGAACATAAATTGTTACACAGATATTATCTAATCGGGTATCTTATCTGTATATAATGCCTATAGGGAATTTTCAGTAAATTATCGTGCTTCCATTTTTTTTTTTTTGACAATTTTTCATTAAATAGATGGAATAGAAAATAAAAATTTAACACGACATGTGCTGTCCCGAACGAATAGGACTGCAATAAAGGAAGAGACATCCATATAGATAGCTAGAGTTATATCTGCGCATGTTTAATAAATACAAGCCTTTTTACACATTTCAATCGTATTCTACAAATTCTACTAAAAAAAATAGGTAAAAATTTCTCTCTTCTCCGCCGAATTCGAATTCTTTTTTGAACAATTGAATCTGTGAAAAGGTTAAGTGCTAAAAAAATCAATTCTATATTGTTTCTGATTATTAGGTCTTTATCTCATCGAACAGATCAAATCCCGAATTCATTTATTTTTCTGGTATCCAATCGAATTGGATTGGAATATGTAATATCATAATAATGGTAGAAATTGAATCCATTTTTGCTTCGGATATTCTTTAAAAAACTCCATAAGTCTAGGTGTAATTTTTCAATTCCTTTCTATTTAGAATTTATATTCTATCTGTTTGTTGCAAATTCCAATTTGAGTATAAAATTATTCTATTTATTCCTCTGTTCATAGGTATTTCATACATTCCATATTCGGAGTTAGGTAAAATTTCATGCGATTCAGTAAAAAAAAATGAAATTCCATTATTTCTTCATCGATTCATATGATTCGATGAAGAATGGGAGCAAATAGTGGGATATTTTCTATAAATGGGGAAAGTGAAAATGCTTGGGGGTGGAAATGCGGGAATGTCTACAATACCCGGGTTGAATCAGATACAAATTGAAGGGT